TTAGGATCTCATATAGGCCTTTATGGCCCTGGCCCGTAAATGGACCTTTATGAGCCTCTAAAATATCTTTTAGACCATGACCAATGCCCCAGTTAGTCCTATACATATGACCTGCTATCAAGAAAAGAATTGCAATAGCTAAATGATGATGAGCAATATCAGTCAGCCATAGACCCCCAGTTACTGGATCTAATCCTCCACGAAAAGTAAGAAATTCCGCATATTTTGACCAATTCAAGGTAAAAAATGGGGTTGCTCCCTCGTAAAAACTTGGATAAAGTTGAGCCAAAAGATCACGATTCAAGATAAATTCATGAGGAAGTGGAATTTCTTTAGGATCTACTCCGGCGTTTAGAAATTGGTTAATTGGTAAAGATACATGGACTTGATGCCCCGCCCAAGAAAGAGAACCAAGTCCGAGTAGCCCGGCTAAATGATGATTCAACATAGACTCTACATCTTGGAACCAAGCCAATTTTGGAGCAGCTTTGTGATAATGGAACCAACCGGCAAAAAGCATTAAGGCTGCAAAGATTAATGCACCAATTGCGGTACAATAGAGTTGTAATTCACTAGTTATTCCAGATGCTCGCCAAATCTGAAAAAAACCAGAGGTTATTTGTATTCCTCGGAACCCCCCGCCCACATCACCATTCAATATTTCTTGGCCGACTATTGGCCAAACTACCTGGGCACTAGGTCCAATGTGAGTAGGGTCACTCAGCCATGCTTCATAATTGGAAAAACGAGCACCGTGGAAATACATACCACTCAGCCAAAGAAAGATAATAGAAAGTTGCCCAAAATGAGCACTAAATACTTTTCGAGAGATCTCCTCCAAATCATTGCTATGGCTATCGAAATCGTGAGCATCCGCATGTAGATTCCAAATCCAAGTGGTAGTCTCGGGGCCTTTAGCTATTGTTCTTGAAAAATGACCTGGTTTGGCCCATTCCTCGAAAGAAGTTTTTATGGGATCCCTATCTACCAAAATTTTTACTTCTGGTTCCGGCGAACGAATAATCATTGAGTCCTCCTCTTTCCGGACAACACATACAAAGAAACCCGCCAACAGTCAAATAATTAATGAATCTCTGAGAGCTCTTTCTAATTTTTTTATTTTCCGCAATCTCCCATCCTTTTTTTTAGTTATTCACTCGAGCAATTATGATCTAGAAGTCGATTCGTGGCAAGTGTTCGGATCTATTATGACATAGCCATTCGGCGCACAACGGACCTTTTTTAGCGTATAAAATCCTTTCGGGTCTTTGTGTTGATCCAAAAATCATTTTTTTTATGCAACCCGGTGTATTTATTAACATCTCAATTAGATGTTCTTAGATGTCGTTACATTATATCTTCCATTACCCCCAACATAGACATATTTATTTCTTCTTATTCTATCCCAAATCCCATGAAAACGGGCATGGATCATTGCAAAGAAATATATATATTCGACTCTATCTGCATATCGTTTATACTTCTGCCTATCGTTTATATACCATACGAAATAGAAAAATGCTCTTTGTGAAAGGATATAATGAAATTCTTTGGTTGTTTTTGTCCTAAAAAAGATCCCTTTTATTTGACATTTGACTAATCAGACTAATAAATAAAAAAAGAGGGCTTTTATTCGAAGCGCCTTGTGATCTTCAACCAATTTTGGGCTTCAATATAATTACCGGGAGTAAGCGCGATAGCCTGTTTCCAATACTCAGCGGCTTGATCAAACCAAGCCTCCGCAATTTCAGAATCTCCCTGTCGAATGGCTTGTTCCCCCCGGTCAGAATAGGCTGTTCAATTCCTTCCTCGAGAACCGTACTTGAGAGTTTCCTAACTCATACGGCTCACAATTCTTGTGGTATCCCGTTTTTTAAATCTACACCATTCTAATAGAATGAGATTTCTCAGAGATTTCTCCCCCTTGTTTTTTGTATCGGGTTAACAAAAAGAGATTAATTGTATGAGTTTCAAACTGAAATTTTGTTTCATATTAATAATGAATTTTTTTGTTTTATCTTTTCTCCCACCCTCAACATAGGCATTTACAATATTGCTAGAAGTTTCTCAAAGGTAACTATCTCGGTTTCATAGAAAAACGGATTTTATAGAGAATCTTAGAAAAAATCTTTTCTTCATATTACTTTCCTATATTTTTATATAATTTTCTTTCTATTTATAATTTCTAATCGAATTCAAAATCAAAATAGAAAGAAAAAAAAAAAGACTTACTATCTTTGGGATCTGATGCTACACCGCTGCTCAATACCTTAGTGGATCGACTTTATTACATACGTCGATTCCTAACTTTTATCATGATTTCAATTAAGTAAGCAGTTATTATTGTATCCTCCAAAAACATCACTAATTGATCTTGACGGTGCTTTCTTTATCAATTGGATCCTTTATCCATAGAATAGAGAAGAAAGTATCGGGGCCTATCTATTTCTTCAGATTTCGACTTCGAAGAAGTTCCTTTATTTGCTTTGCTACAGCTGATAAAAATCGTTTTGTGGACGATGCTTATGTAGAAAAACCTATTTTTTGAGAGTATTTACTACTCTTTTCTCTTTCCTCTTTTCTTTCTATAGTGGAGATAGACGCACGTAATGACAGATCACAGCCATATTATTAAAAGCTTGTGGTAAAAAGGGGTTTCGTTCGAGTGCTCTAAAATAATATTCTAAAGCTTTCGTATGTTCTCCGTTCCTTGTGTGAATAAGGCCGATGTTATAGAGTATATAACTTCGATCATAAGGATCAATTTCTAGTCGCATAGCTTCATAATAATTCTGTAAAGCTTCTGCATAATTTCCTTCGGATTGAGCCGACATCCGTTACGGTCGTCTTCATTTTTAAGAATCTCCGTTCCAGAACCATACGTGAGATTTTCACCTCATATGGCTCCTCCCTTAGGTGCATAATGAAAAATTATACATGGAATCAAAAAAGAGTGCAAAATTCTCGTTATGGACTGAGTGGGGCTAGTGTTTTTACAAGAAATCTCTAGCCAACCTTACTGCCAAAGATTTTTTTAACCTCAAATGGGGTGATCTTAATCTTAAATAAAAAAATGGTAACTTCAACAATTTCTTTGTCCCCTACGCCCTTTACTTTCCAGGAATTGGTCACTTCAACAGTCTTCGATGGTTATACAGGTATCCAAAATAGGAACGAGATGGATGTTTGTTGTCCCAACCATTTTAGTTTCGCTATCGATAAGGAAGGCGATCATTTCGACCAAAGTCTGCGTATTGTTGATTTCTAGGTGTAGTGCTTTTTCTCCTCTACTCCTATTGATTCTAATGGATGAGGGTTGACTCGCACCGCAATACAGATTCATAAGTTTAACCTCTGGCTCACTACTAGAATCGACAATTCAAGCATCTGAGGCTGCATTAATCGGGGATACACGACAGAAGGAATTGTTTTTTTTATCGATATTGAGTTTGTACGGTAACTCAACTTTGAGTATGGAATTGCCTTTGTTGGTTGAGTGGAGTTACGATAGTTCAATCTTTAAAGGAAGGACAATCGATCGCACTTGACGCAGAACCACCTAAGGGTGGCTCTTTACTCCCTCAAGACTTGCTTCTTATTTTTCTTTCACCCTTCCCTTCATCCCATCCCCTTTTATATCAAGAGGGAGCTACGAGCAAGGCTGCTCTGCTCCAGAAAGAAAAGAAGTCAGCAGGTCCTTTTCCGCTTGATCGATAACTCATGAGCAAAGCCGCCTTCGGCTCTTCGCTTAGTAAGCCCCTCTTCGAGCCTCTACTGAATTATGCTCGCCCCGGTCCTTAGTAGCGTTGACAAAGGCAACCTTTGGATGTTGTTGTGACGCTTTGCTTAGGCTCGGTTGACAAAGTCAACGACACAAGCAAGGAGTTGACAAAGGGGAACTGCCCCCCTGTTTGTTCTTGATAGAGAGCTTACCACCCCGCCCTAACTAGTCGTGACTGTTGTCATGGAAAAAGAGTTTGTTTTCTGTCAAAGAAGCATGCTTAACACAGCCTATAGGGTAAAGGCATTCGAGCCGCGTCTAAACTAAATGTTGGGTAAGGGCCCGTACTCTCTCTTCTGTAGATACGCTATCCCTTCCGGCGTTGGTATGGGGGAAGGGAAGTGAGATCTACCGATTGATTTGATATTAGATGAGCGGCCGTACTATGATCGTTCGGGAGACATGGCCCATTCACAAATAAAAATAGAACGAGCACCTACGACTAAGGGGAATGTAATGTCAACCACAGGGTGAGATGATCTTTTAATACGAGGGCGAGTGACTGGTCAAGTCATGAAACTTAGTCATTTTGATCAACATGGCTGCAAGTGGATTGGGTTTATGTGTTTGAACTGACTACGACCAAAGTCGTGGCTACTTCAACTAAAAAGGGCGACCCCCTATTCAAATCAAAAGAAGTACCTCACCTCACTTACGAAGAAGTAGTTGGAGCTGGGCTCCGAACTATGAGAGTTTGCTTTTGTTTTCTGTTTCTAAGAGCGGTATGATCAGGATCATACCGCTCCTGGTGTTCGAACTAGTCATTAATGGTCGGCAACATTGGTATCCTTTCGGTATGCGTTGCGAACACTTTCTTTAGTGTCTCATCTTCTCTAGAGCAGCAAAACTCGAACGGATAGAGCAGATGGTCCAACTACATAACTTTTTATTTTTCATTACTTCCATGGTCGTGCCTCGTGGCACGGCAGCACCCGTACTATTGAAATGGTTCGTCAGTCGAGATGTTCCCACAGGTGCCCCTTCTTCCAATGGAACTATAATTCCTATTCCTATCCCTTCATTCCCTCTTTTGGTCTATCTACATTCCAGGAAATTCATACGCTCCATGGACGGAGCAAAAAGTGGAGTCTTGGTCAGAGCAAGCCCCCCTATTCTATTACCAGACATAATTGGGAGAAGCTCATCCGAAACTAGAGCTAGAAAGGCCTCATTTCTTTTCGTTCCCGTTCTTCATTTCCTTCTTCTCGAATCCAAGGGGGACTTCTCATATTTCGAATCTTTCTGCGGTGTGCTCTGTTTACTATTCTTTCGTACTCTCTTCTCTTTACCACGCGATAGGTCAGCGAAGCGTGAGCGGGCGCGGAGAAGGAAAGGCAAAAGACTTCGGCCTAAGGTAAATGAGCAACGACGAAATGACAAGATGAGGTGCTCCAGGCACTCCCATTTAAAAAGAAGTGTCGAAGGTTTTGGGCCTGTAGCTTTCCCCCTCCCTCCTTCATCGGGTGGTGCTTGTGTGGGGGGTGTGCCACCAGAAATCGGGCTTGAAGCTCTCGCCTTACCAACGAGCCGACAGCTGATGGCTGTTGGTCACGACTACTACCAAAAAACTCAAATGAAGATGAATATTTCACATGGGGGAGTGTGCATCTGTATGTTGGGTGTTCTTCTGTCGTGCGACCCGGCGGGTTATGTGCGACCTGTGGCCCACGCCTCCTATTTGTTCAGGGCGGGCGGCGTGAACTCTGATTCGATCCGGGTATTCAATCCCGCCGCTGAGATGCTCAGTTGACTCCTTCCCCTTGATAGGAATATGGCTTAAACAAAAATTCGTGCATAAGGGTAAGGAACTTTGGATGAACTAATGCGAATGGGTGTAAGCTTCGCTGCTCGGAAACACCCAGTGCTGACCACACTGAGAGACATGAAAGCGCGGGTAACGCCAGTTGGCGAAGTGGCGTTAAGCATCCCTAGCGGTACGAAAAGCGAGGTCGTGATGATATCATCTACGTCCGTACCGCTCCGCGTGGAGTAAATCCCGCATCCAACCAAGTCTTTGACCAGGGAACGGGACAATTCCCACTACCGCTGGCAAGCCAGCCGGGCCGGGAGCGCGGTGGGAACGGGCTTCCCAAAAAGCCCGCCCGGGCCGGGGTCAGCATAAAAGAAAGGGACGGCCCTAATGTTGTGTTGGAAAAGCCAACTTCTTGGCTTGCGGGCGGAGAAGAGCAGACGTGGGGACTCGGGTCGGGTTGCAGCGTAACTAAGAGAGCCATTCCATTTAGGTAGGGCAAGACAGAATGGGCGGGGACAAGCGGTCTGGTGTCCGAGCCAATTGGTCAGACGACAACTCCTTCGCTGATTAGAAACAACTGTTCCGCCTATCCCAGAATGGGATGGAATAGAAAGAACGCGAAGCGCTAGCGCTATATATAGGGTCGGTTTTTTGGGGGGGAATAAGCTTGTGAAGAAGCAAGCTTTTCCCCGTCCCGACCGGCAGCTGCTGGGTTTCCCCATCTATCCTAAACTTCCCCCGGTCTTTGGCCCGCGCTGTATGAGGCAGAAACTCGTCTCACGTACGGTTCGGAGGCCGAGCCCCGCCCCAGCAGTAATGGTGTGGCTTAGGTCAACTAACACAAAGAAGATAGAGTTCACTCAACGATTGCCTTTGGGTTCCGAACTACATATGGGGAAGGAGCGTTGTTGTTTGCGAGGTCTCGATCATTTACATGGGCCCACTTCTCATTCCATTTGTGGGAATTTGATGATCTTTAAACCGTCCCTAAGGAACGATCGGCTCATGTTTGAGCATGATGAATCACTTCGTGCCGACCTGTTGCCAATTCACTTTCCGGACTCATATGAGAATGGAAAACTTGAGCATTTTCTGCATCGGTGGATGAAGAATCGCGAACATAATAATTTCTGGTTGACCATGTTCCCAGAAAAAAGGTACTTTCGAGAAACGACGAGCACGACTGAAGTGGCTATACATACAAATCCATTTACGGATCTATATGCTTCGATTGGAACTGGAAGTTCCAGAACAGGCGGCTGGTATACCACCATAATGAAACTGCCTTTTCTTTTTTTTATTCGGATAGGATTTATGTTGGCTTCGTCGGGAGGCTCGCGTAGTTTGTTACGTCAGCTCAAAAAGGATAAGTTGCGTTGGAATCGAGAAAGTTTCGTGGAGTTCATAATTGCATAAAAGGAGGAGAAGTAGTGGCTGCGGCGCGTCGAGGCACTTCTTCGACGGTCCCCCGTCCGCCCGGACTGCCGCCCGATCTGAAGAATTCATGGGCCTTAAGGCGGGCGAGACAGAATGGGCGGGCACTACTAACCAAGTCAAGCCTAGTTCTCGCCGATAGGCGCTGGTAGCTTGCTTCCAAGCCTTGCCAACTAGTTTAGTTGTGGCCATGGCCCGAAGGAGCCTTAAGCACTTGTACAATGCTCAAGTCAAGGCTCCATCCTACTCGTTGCCCAGAGCCTCGACTTTATAAACTATTAGTAAAGGGTGCAACTATTTTGAGGGCAGGGAAAAAGGGGTCTCTTTCCTCGCGCGAGGGGATCGACCTCTTTATTCCTCCCTCTTTAGGAGCCAGTGAGATGAACCATCTACTAAATCAAGAAAAGGAAAGTTGGATAGGGGTTCGGTTGAGTGTCAGGGACCAAGAAAGGTTAAGGGCTCGAAACGAAAGGGATAGAAGGTTAGCGCTCAAGTCCATGTTGATTGGAGCAGCTGATGGATTTTGTTGAATCCTGGGTGAGAAAACTGTAACAGCAGGAGGGATGGTTTCAGGCTTGGGCACTATGGGAGGTTACGTGAGTGGGATCACCTTGTTCTATTCTACAACAATGAGAAAATGAGAAGTCTTGAGCTCTCACCCACGAGTGAAAGGAAAGAAAGGCTATACCGAAGTTTCCCTATTCTTTTAGCTCTAAATAAGTTCTTTGACTCCAGCCGACAGATGGACTCTTGGGCCGATGCACGATGACAAAAATCGAAGGTATACCTCGACACCGAAGCGAGCGAACCGTACCGTAGCCTACCATACTGAGTGAACAAACAAGAGAAAAAAGGTCTCTTAGTCTCGCAAACACCGAAATTCCCTCAAGCCAGTACACCTACGTTTAGCGCACCAATCGATCCATTTTTTTCGCACTTTCAAAGCTTCTTTCTTAGTGTGATCACTGAAAGTGCGTTGCGAATGGGCTCATGCTCTCACTTCTGAAAATCTTTATAGTTGTCTGCTTTATCTATGGAATCGAGTTTTTATTCGTTTCACAGTGGAATCCATCGTCATCAGTTAAAGCGAGGCCTCTCCACTTTCCATAGGGATTGATAAGACCGATCTCTATCATATCAAATTCCAAAATCCGATTCGTAAAACAGGAGACAGGCAAGAAATTCACTAGAAGCACCGGAATGACTACCACCGACTGGCTTGCCCGGAATACCAGGACCGATACCGACAGATTCAACCGCTTTGCTACTGGTTTTTTTTGGAATGAATCCTTACTGCACTGCTAGCGTTGGAGAGCTTGAAAATCGAGAAATCTTTCACTTAGTGGCGTCCCTCCATATCTCTTTTGAGTACACAGAGGAACCTTTTTCATGGCTAGCTCCAGGGCATCTTATTCAAGCAAGGGGATACTGGCTCCTCGGTGACCAAAAACTTTCATAATTATTGAATGAAGTGAGAGAGCGAGTGGAGTATACGAACCGAGCCAATAGTGAGCATTCTTTCAGTCCATTTCTCTATGTCATTGGCCGGTCTTTCTTTCAGTACACTTCTCCGCTTGCTTTCCTAGGCCGGGCTTTCTCTGTTCACTGCCTTTCTCCTATCTCTTATTTTGCGCCTAGAAAAAAGCTAAATCAATATTCTCTTTCAATTGAGAAGGATAAAGTGGGCTCTTCAGCTACATCAAGAACCCCTACCTTTTAAGTGTATTTAGCAGATCAGCTCCCCGAGTCAGACGAAAGAGGGTGAAAGGCCCACTACTTCTTCATTCATGGCCTATTTTTTTGTTTGATTGATCCCCCTTTCGTATTCATTCATTCGACCTGAGGCAAAAGAGAAGTCATACAAAGAAAGGTTCTTTCATTTCATGCAATGGATAACGGGCGGGCCTCCTATGGATTCCTCCAACTCAATGAATGAGGGGGGGAGTATGAGGAAGACCGGCTTTCTATATGAAGATTCAAACAAAAAAAAAGGGTCAATCTTACTGAATGATCTGACTGAATGAGGAAGAGCTCTTTATGTGGTCTCACTTTACCACCATCTGAAATGCGCAAAACTTCGATTGGTGGAAGCCAGTCCATGAAGATTCTATTCTCCCTTTTCTTACGTGCAATTCCCCTCTTTCGGTAAGCATCCAGTATCTCAGCAGATGAACATTTCTCTAAGCTTATCCTGTTGTTTATACGTCGTTTGAAAGCTGCTTCAAGGATCCAACGAATAGCTAAGGTTTGTTGACGATCCTTGGCTACAATCCCAGGGACATCAACAATAGTACCTGCTACTCCTACTTTTTCTACTTCGCATATGGGCTTTATATTCTCTACGGTGTCAACCATAAGTTTGATTACATCGCCTTCAGTTCGAGCGAGGCGATGAAAAGTTTGATAAACAATAGCACGAACTCTCGTGAAGAGGTATGAAGCTAGCTAGAATCAATCTCACTTGGCAGACTATATCAATCAACTTGAACTTCATGCAGTGGAAAAAGTTTGTGATCACTAGAAGTTAATCCAGCAAGTAGAAAGAATGCACCGAGAGGTAGAAGACTCACTATCTGTTGTTTACGTCCTGCGGTAATCAAACATCGCCTCTCGTAGACATTCGCGTTCCTGTGCGGTTATCAAACACACTCGTATTTTTGGGCTTCCCCTTTTTCAATCACCTCCTACCTTATGGAAAGCCCACTGCTGAATACCCTCAATCGAAAGGTCAAGGAGATTATATAACCCCATAGTATGAAGAGCCATCGGTAATGGTATGCGCACCCCTTGGCCTAGGGTATATATTAAGATCTGGGGGCATACCTAATTACCGATAAGAGCAGAGATCTCCTCTCTCCTTCGGACCCTCTACCTCTACTTCCCTTCCGCTCATAAACCGCCTTCCAGCAAGGAGAAAGAGATAAAGAATCAAATTCCCGTGCATATAAATGGCTTGAATAAGCATTCCTTAGAGAGGGAATGTCGGATGAGACACTATTTGGCCTTCTTTCAGGAGTTGTAGATAGTATCACCTTTAGCTGGTAGCTAGCAAAGAAGTTATCCCCTATCAACGTATATAGTTGAGGGCAAACCGAGGGTTTACCTGCAGCTTCTGTCCATGAATCCCCTTCCGCTTGGTTACGGGACTAGAGCGAATCGTCTCTTGTGCAACGGTATAGTATTTTATATGTTTAAAAGAGAGGATTCTCTTGCAGCGGATACGGGGCATGTCCCTGAGACTATTGATTCAATAGCAGCGTATTTTGACACCGTATTCTGATTCCCTCCCTCACATGCAGCCTATTCCCCGCTCGTGGCTATCTTAACCATTTTTTCAATTGTATGCGCTTAAGAAATCCCCCCTGGCTCTAAATAATAAATAACCAGTAATTGATTACCTGGCTTTCCAATTCATTTGCTCCATATACGGCTAATACAGCAGAAAACAACTATGCTAGTACACACTTGCCCTGTGTGCCGTGCCCCCCCAGTCAAGTATTACTCACTTCCACCAAGAGAGGTCCTATCAACTACTCAATCAATGGGAATAAGCGAACTGCAAAAGACTGCCTTTATGAATACTCAGACTTAGACTGGGTACAATCTAAATAAGATAGAAGGAAAGGAACTCAAACTCCATCTAGACGGCTTGGATAAAATGACTCGACCTTTAAAGAGAGAGAGACTATGGTTTAAGTAGTGCTTCCAACTGGTTTTCCCTTATAGCCTAAAAAAAGTATACTGAGAAGATAGCCTTTTCAGTTCAGAGGTGGGGAAGAAATAGAAGTCAATCCCTCCGATAGAAAATCTCGCAAAGAAAATGCCTTATATTATCTAAGCAGAATGCTCGTGGGGGTAGAAAATCGATTATTCTCCTATTGAGAAATACCATTCATCACGTCGTAGTGAAGTAAGTTTGGAAATGCTCTAACGTTCTCCACTTCCGGAAAAGGTTCCGAAGATCTAACCGGAGGAAATAACCAAAGAAAAAGGCTCTAGTGATTCTCGTCCGCCATCAGTTGCTGATCAGCATAGAGAAGACCTCTCCCCTTGAGCTGGCTCTGGTGGTAATGACCGTCAAAGCCTGCTCCAGACGCAATGGAAGCTGCGAACCTCGGGTAATATGTCATACCCCAAGTAGATTTCATAAGCACCGCTGGTGCTGAGCCATCACTGCCTCGGCTGTGATTACCATTATCGTCACCGCTCTGTCTCATATCACTGAGAAAGTCGGGATATAGTGTCGGGTCCGGCTTTTAAACAGTATACAGGGATCTAATCGACCAAAGCCTTCCAAAGCCAGAATGATTAAAGTACGTATTATCCGGTCCCATGCGATGAGCTTCTAAACTTCCTTATTGTTGAATAGTTGGCCAGTAAACGGTAGCTAGATCAAGTAAAGGAGAAGGAGTCGGCTACAATGTTCCAAGAGTAGACTGGACGTAGGAATCCAAATCGAGTACTGAAGTTGCTGGGCTTGTAACTGCTAAAGCTACGAATTGAAGAAAAGTAGACGAGAAAGCGGATACCTTCTCCTTCTAAGCTAAAGGCCATTCCTATAGGAAATATAATGGGAGAAGAGGAGGAGTCAGCTATAGTATAAATGGGAGTTCCATTACTAATAAAAGATGTTTCGGCATATTCTCTATAAAGAAAAGTGGGATCTCACAATTGAAAAGAACTCGCGAATCTCTCTAGAAAAAACCCATCTTTCCTCAAAACAATGAGATGTCTTCTTTTTTTCTTTTCTTTGCTGATTCTTCTCAATGAAATTTGCCATGTTGCACTAAGTTACTTACGGATGTATGCATGCAGTCCGGGAACACTTTGGGGTGAACACCCATCCAAACAAGTAGGGTCAATAGTTCAGCATTTAGGCCGTCACATTTAGCAACAAAAAAATCTTTAACCCAACAAGTGCTCTCCGAACCAAGCTAGATAGTCTCCTATCACTAGGCTCACCAACCAACCTGGACTTTTATTCTTATTATTCCTACCGGATATCAAAACCATAAGGATTGTTTCCAGCCATGAGTTCCCATATGACATAAGCGCTCTTGGGTGGGCTGGGCCATTCCATCTTCTCTTTGAGAAGAGGCCCAATCTCGTATTGATGGTCGGCGTGGCGATAGGCTTCGCTTCTACGACTGCCCTCCCAGCCGTTGCAAACACTGAGCGAGAACGGTAAGGGGCTCACAATGTCGTTGCGCGGGGATGCGATTCGCCAAGCTGGGGCAAACAAAGCTGTCTGGCCCTACCGAAGTTGCAAAGGCTTTCGAGACTTACACCTCCACACGACCTAAAAAAAGGCTTTCAGTAGCGCCCTTAGAATCGTTGCCTTTTGAAGCGCGAGTAGTTCTAGCTTGGGGTAGGGCTTTCGTTCAACTCGCTCCGGGTTCCGATCGAGTTGACCTCCCAGCTACAAAGTACACCTCTTCCGTAGAGGCAGGTAATAACCTAACCTTGTTGAGTTTATTCAAGGGGGGAGCTCCCCCTCCACTTTATCAATGGAAAGATCTCCGTGCGTGGCATCATAAGGAATCCTAGAAAAGATCGATTGAGACTCCCTCCCCGGTCCCACGAAGATCTCTACGTATTTGTCCAGTTCAGGACAACTGAGATCTTCTGGTCTCCCCGCGTGGGAGCTGCTCAAACAAAGAAGAGTATGGTCTGGTCTGAATTCAGGCCATTCCCTTTTCCTTCGCTACTAGGAGAGTCAGCAACTTCCATTAGCGCCAGACCTTGAGTCGAATTGATCGTGTCATGTGCAACGTCCATCAATGATGGTTCATTAATGTCCATTGATTGAGACTCCTTCCCCCTTCCCAACTACGAAGTTGATCGAGAGAGCCCGAAAGCCCCCAAACCAAGAACGAAAACGGAAGCCTTTCGATTCACTCCCCATTCTCTCAACAATAAAGCTCGCCCTCGAACCCTGGGCTGGTCGGACGGGTCTTTCCCTGTTGTTCTGTTCCCGCCACAAGAAAGACGCATGGAAGAGGTATGCCCAGCGCGCGTAGGATCTGTTGAGAGTTTCTGTTGTTTCGATAGGAAACTGTACGATCTTTTCCCCCTATTGTATTGAATCAATAAAAAAAGAGGTCAGTGCTACGGCCCCCTATTGTTTGATCCAATATTGACCGCGGGGGCCCGACTTCCATAGGTCCTTGGTTTGACTCCCGTAGTGGTCCTCGCTTTTAATAAAGCGGAGCGGGGCCGTACTTGCTCAGCGTGCCCCCACTTTCGTCGAGTGCCCCGCCCGGTTCACTGGGCTGTTGGCCTACCAAGCACTTGCCCGCTGCTCCTTCCGCCCCCCAAGCGGGCGGAGCGCTCGTTATCTTTACTGTTTTCTCTGCTGGGGCTCACTCCCATTGCTATCGACATAAGCTATGGCAGCTCCAACTCGCAACCACAGGGGCCCGCCCAGCGCGGCCAGAGTGGGCTCCGCGGTCAGTCCCCATTCGAATTACGTTAGGGGGTCTTTCGCTTTTGCCAGATCTAGAGAGATACTACGAGTCCTCCGTCCCAGATTCCATCGCCGCGGCCATCTGGTTCACCGGTACTACCAAAAAGTCTCATGCTTACGTGACTGTTACTGATGGTTTGATTATCTTGGACCACGAAGACCCCGGTCGTGCTTCTGGTTTCCATTCCCATCATCATATTGATGATAAATCTCCTCGTGCTCTGCCAGAAGAACTTGGAGTCCGTATCATGGTGAAGGTAAGGTAACGCTATGATTCTTGCTCAAAAAACAGAACGAACGCGTTCGAGTTATTGGCTCGTCCAACCCGGCAGCATTCATGAGTCGTTCGCTGAACTGTCCCTCGGAGACAGGGTCGAGAAGGACCATGCATGGTTGCCCCCGTCCTTTTTTTCTCTCGGTCCCACCCAGCAAGATATGGCTCAGCCAAAAAACGGTCCCTGCGCGAGCCTTATTTTATTAGTAAAGTCAAGCTCCCTAAAGAAAAAAATGGATGTTTAAAAGAGGGGGACTTCTGCAACGGGCTATGCCACCCAAAGCAAGAACGGGAAGTCGCATACGTCCCATCGCGAGCACCTACAATGTAATGATCACATTGCTTTATCCTTTTTTCTTTGGTAGTTCAGACGGTCGCCCCTCCAACAAGAAAAGGTATAAATATGGAAACTTCTCTGCCATTTGGATCGGAGAATTTATGGAGGAAATCGGGTTTTAAATTTCCAGAAACCACACGATTGTATAGCCAAAGGGAATACGCCGCGCCTAAAATCATCCCAAGCGCTGCTAATGTGGCTACTAAGCTATTTCTTTGGAAAGCTCCTACTAAAATGGGGAATTCCCCGATAAAGCTGCTAGTACCAGGTGAACTCATATTGGCCAAAGTGGAAGAGAAGGAAATGGTAGGGAGATTCGGCATGGTGCTTACTGAACCTCCGTAATATCTAACAAGTCGAGTCTTATGTCGGTCATATAGAACACCAACACATAGAAAAAGGGCTGAAGAAACCAGTCCATGACTTAACATCGGTAGAATGCTACCTCCAATTCCCTGTATGTTCGATAGAGCCAAAGATTTCCCCACTGATCGGAGTACGCCGATTACCCCCGAACCATACAAGATAGTTACCACCTATCATACGGCTTTCTAACTTAACTTCTTTTTCTGGTCGTTCCGCTCTGTCTATCGATGGTAGTATAAGAGATCTGTAACCCCCCGAAAGTTTTTACATAATGGTTCCTGCTTTCTACCCATAGTAAGCATCTATCTCCCCGGTCATACTTGAGTATCACATCGTAGACCCCAACCCAAGTCTATCCTACAACTCCGTGAACCGGAACAACGTGCATAGGTACTCTTCCATGCAGCGGGGACGAGACGACGTGACATACTACGATCACGTACAGAAGTGCTGCCCCGGCTCGGCAATATGGAACCTCTCAACAGCTCCCATTCCTTGTTGAGGTCCTATCGGGATAGGTAGGCCCAAGCCTTTCCCCCCTCCCCCTGACCGAGCAGTAGTTCCCCACGGCTGAAAAATAGGAGTTGAGGCCGTAAAAGAGAGGTACCGGCCCCCACTGGGATTTGACTTTGTGCGCACTGCGTCAGCACTGGCGAAAAAGGTCGGCTTTACTGAAGAAGGGGCGGGCCGGGGGCTTGTGGGCCCCCTCTGCTGCAAGAGCTTGTTGGACCCCACCACAGGCTGAAGTCTTTCCACGGCAGGAGAAGGGCGGGGCAGCGTCCTCGTCGTCGGACCGGAACAAGAAAGGGAAGCTAGCCGTTGGAGAGAAGACAAGGCTCGTGGAGTGCGACTCCACAGAAGAGTATGACTCGTTAGAGGCGCTAGCGCGCTACAAACAACTAGCACTTTGAAGCCAGCTGAAGGATGCGCGCTAGTAGCGCGCAACGGCTTTCAAGCTTGACTAATAGGGCTTTCTAGAGAGAGGTGAGTAAGGGGCTCGCTTCGCTTTTGTTGCGGAGCTCGCTGCCTTCCCACCCCTGCTTAGCGTTCCACTTGTGATCCTGGATGCAGTAGAGGATTTTGATAAATGCGCCCGAATGTTCCCCCTCGAGAAAGAGAAAGAAGAGAATCAATCCTGGGTTCTCTTCTTTCATGTGAACGGCTCTATCTTGTATAGAAAAGTTTTTCGTGCTATACACCACGTTGAGAAAGACCAACGTCCTACGTACCGTACTTTTTTTTTTGACCTCGAAAGAAAGGGAGGTCCTCCTTATGACTTATGATGCTACGGACGGCTGTCCGAAATGCAAGGGGTAGACTCGGACTCGGATAGGATTGTGCGGGCCGGGCCCTTCAGGTGTCATATTTGGCCAAGTTTACCCCACCTCCGGCCCAACTGTTTGTTACGCGACCGTAATATTTTGTTAAACCGCTCTTATGCCAGAAATGAAAAGGTTTCACACGAGCTCCCGTTCTGCGGCGTGGTGGCTGGACCGATAGGGGATTGGCTCCGGGTGTAGATAGGGTCAAATCTGCAGGGGTCATGCAAAGACATAGGCCCCTTCCCTTCTCTTTTGGATGAATGGGGTGGTTTAGTTGGCGCTTTCCGATCTACGGTCCCTCGGAGCGAGGGTTAGGCAGGTAGTATGGGCCCTCTGACTTCCAGCTATGTGCTGTGCGGCTCCCGCGAAGCGAATGAAGGGAAGCTCTTCGAGCTTTCTCCGACAGGCCAGAGATAGTAGAGAAGGGGAGAAGCGACTCGTCTACGAAGCGGTAGCTTCCCCGACCGACTTTGATTCAAAAGAAAGGCGAAGGCTTTGGCAACAAACAAACGGCTTTCTATCATAGAAGGGTTCAAAACCTTAACTACAACCTTAAGTACCAAAGGCAGCTTTCGGTTGGTTTCAGTTGGGGGCTGCTCACTACAAGCTATAGTGTTCAGCGCTGTCAACGATTGAACGGCAATAAGAGTTGTCGACGTTCAATCTCTAAGGCCGGTTTCCGCTGAGAACGGAATAGTGTTCGTGTACAAAGGTGAACAAGGCCCTAGCTTCTAGAGTTCGCTGCTTTTCCCAGGCCTGATAAGGGCTCGCCTTTGTTTGATATGTTCATTCAGTACCAATACAAACAACAACTACACCAAAGTGAAAGTGGAAGGCCCACTATAGAAGCTAGAAGTAGCCTAGAGTAGTCGGCCCGTAATGCCTCCCGTCATTTGCTTGCCTCCTTCCTTCCAGCTCAGAATGCTTAGCCTCCAGCGCTAAGTAGATCTTTTAGGCTGGGCTTCGTCCCGGAAGCTACCGCTTGGTAGACAGCTCCGCTTCCTCGTCTTCCTTCTGGCAAAGCTTCAACAACTTTGCTTGCTTCTCTCGCGCTTGCTTGCCCGAAGGCAACAAGTCCTTTTCGCTAGGTCCAAAAGCTTCCGTGTCAAAGCAAAAGATCTGATCCAACCCGCATATTGAGCGCAGCTGATTTGCGCCTAGGACTAGGTGATCATCTCATGCCATAAAACATTTTTTTTTTGTATAGAGAGATCCCCTAGATATACAGATAGTTATCCCCTAGATATACAGATAGAATAAATGTTCATGGATAAACAGACATTCCATTGATTCGTCAGTTTTGGGGCTGAAAAAGCTCGTCGATCCAAATGAATCATTCTTCTGGTCTCTATTCGCCCCCTCGCCCCGAAACTGACCCACAGCACAGCGCCCATTCGCTTCGCGCGCGGGAAGGCAACGAAGTTCAGTTCATGAGACCGCAGCGCGGAGTGGAGCAGCCGCGACACGAAGTTCCTTACCAACGCTGGATATCGCTGGTGCCACCTAAACGGTAGTTAGGCGGTGGATGTGTGACGTTTGGAGTTGTCGTTCGTGCACCTGTCCCCAATGGAAGAATGAGTGATCCGTTCCCCTGCAGATCATGGCCTTCCCACTCGGTCCCCGATGGCCAGCGGGGGATTCGGTATAGCTGCTCACGGTCGTTTGCGCTGCGCGTTCCCGCTGGACTGGACACGTGTTAGCTGTAGGAAGTATGGTTCCGAAAGTGACTTCGGTTCGCCAGTTCAGGCTCAACTCCTCGCTTTACGTTAGCGGACTTAGAGGTCGGGCCGGGGCTCTGCGCTCTTTCTTTCTGTGTGGGACGATGCCGGGGGGAGAAGGGAATGCGTCGAGGCGGCCAACAACAACAATACAACTACATTTTGGCTTTTCCCCCCATGAGATGATGAGCCCAGTTTGACCGATGGATAAGAGAACTGGCCAACAAAGCGCTTGGGCGCTCTACGTACGATGTAGACTCCATCAGATACATATCGATTTCTTTCTGATGAATCAAGAATAGATAGTTGTCTCATCAATAGATAGAAAGAGGGGATTTCCCGAAAAAACTTGAGAGATTCCCTCTCTAGCCATTCCGACTCTTTCGATCTATCAGAAGAGATCAGGCTATCTATCAATCGATTTGAAAATAGCACGTTCATATCGCTTTTCGTTCATTTCCGCCACGCCAACAGTTGAAGGAAGCAAGCGAAGCTGCTAGAAGCGCTCGCAACTAGTAACGCCCTTGAATTCTTATTCACGAATGAATTGGGAAAGCCAACAGAAAGATTCGATTCTGACTTCGTAGAGCCGTGCTGCTGTTGCCTGCGCGTAGGGCCGTCCCCCCCTCCCGTCCCGGGGCGCTAAGGGGCTTTTGTTTTTGGCATAGACGGCAGTGTTTTGCTGACGCCTCGAATCAAGCTTTTGTTGCGACATGCTATGTTTTCTCCCCCATTGCTAGTAGGTTGATGGGTCGCACGCCCGGCACACATGTTTTGGCCTTGTGTGTCCATAACTCAAAATAGGTGACCTAACGGCCGCCGCCCGACTAAACATACCAATAGTCACCAGATTCATATGGGCTACGGAGGAGTAAGCAATGATCTTCTTAAGATCGATCTGTCTTGAAGTGGTCAAGGACGTATATATTATAGCAATCGCGCTTGGAGTATAAATGAAAGGAGTGGAACAAAGTGTAGCTTCGGGAAACATGGGTATTGAAAATCTTAAAAACCCGTAGGTTCCCAATTTTAAAGGAATTCCTGCCAAGATGACGGATCCTGCCGTAGGTGCCTCTACATGAGCTTCGGGTAACCAAATATGAACTGGTACCATAGGCACTTTGACGGCGAAAGAGGCGAAAGAAGCAATCCATAGAAAGATTTGGCGCCGCTCACTAAATTCTGTGGTTAATGAGATTTTGAAATCGGTGGTTCCTGTTTGGAGAAGAATCAACAGAATAGCTAATAGCATAAAAACAGACCCAAGTAAAGTATAAAGGAAAAACTGATATGCTGCCTTGATCTTTCTTTGTCTCGAACCCCATACCCCTATAATAATGGTAGAGTAAGGGGTGGCCCCAAAGCGGAATTGACCGGGGGTAGTTGGTCGAAGCTCCAGTAGGTAGCCACTCCCTTCTCAGGGAACCGTACGTGAGACTTCCGCGTCATACGGCTCCGTCCCGAGCTTCCGTCGTCGGCCCAACTCATTAGACAACTACCCATGCATGTATTTGAATCCTGGACTCTCGAATCTTTTGCTTCTTGGGTGGTGACGAAGAATGCAGCTTGCGTTGTGGGAGATGCCCGACCGTAGGGTAGGGCCCGGCCTGCTTCTCGCAGGAAAGAACCGCTTACTAGCTAGCCGGACGAGTGGGGGCCTCATCTGGAGACATACTGAAACCCATGCCTTTCTTTCGAACCGAAGGCAACGCCCGTCTTCCAAATCAAAGGATAAATTGGCTCGTTGGGAAGAGGATGGAGTGCGGCCTGTAGAGCACATGTAACGCACAGTCGGGTTGTTCATGCAGCGGATCTCTCTCTATCTCTCTATAGATATCTATAGAGAGAGATGTGAAAGTAATAGCCTTATGTTATGGCCGCCCTCCCGACTTACGGCCTTTACGCTACTCCTACTGTGATGTGAGCGGTTCAAATTGGTTTGATCTTTCCCAATTATCCTGGGCTAAACTTGTACGCAGCACTTGTACGGAGGTGCATGCAACAAGGTTTCGAACTCTTTTCTTATCTGAATCTCAAGAAGAAGACCCTACCCTATTTGCGAACCTTCTGCCGAGCTCTACCCTGCCCGCATTTCCTTTTGAGGGGACCAAAGAAATGTCTCCACCTGCTGCCAACAGCCTTTATTCGGAATTCTACTGAACGGGTCGATCCTCCCCTCCCCTTTGTTTTAGCAACAACTCCTATAGTCTCCTGGCCAAGAGCTTACCGGCGACGACAGAGGAACCAACCCGCCTGCTGTGTCGTGGCGGTTTCTTTGTTTCACAATAAGACCTGGACGATTATCCCTACCCTCGGTAGCTTACGAGTTTACGTCCATCCCTGGTCGGGTACAGTTTCCTTTTGATTTCTCCCTTGTAGCCGTTACCCGAATTCGCGCAAGTGTGTCAACACCCCCAAACTGACTTGACGAGGAATCCATTCTCGGGAACAAACACAACCCCTATACACACCTAGGAGCACCCCTTCCTGCATATCCATACAAGATCCGAGTAGGCGGGTCGAGGTCCTACGAGGTACCCACTACTCGG